TTTCACTTTGAAGACACATGCTATAAGGATCGCCCAATTTACGAAGATTCTTCTCTTGATACCTATCAAGAGAATTGGGAATTCGGAAGACTTAAAGAAGATAAAAATGAAAAGACTTTTTTATGCTTTGAAAAACCCCTTGTAACTTTTCTTTTTGATTATAAAAGGTGGAATCGCCCGTTTCGATATATAAAAAATAATCGATTTGAAAATGCTGTACGAAATGAAATGTCACAATATTATTTTTATACATGCCCAAGTGACGGAAAAAAAATAATATCTTTTACTTATCCACCTAGTTTATCAACTTTTTCAGAAATGATAGAACGGAAAATTTCCTTGTATACTACAGAAAGTTTTCCTCATGAGGACTTATATAATTCTTGGGTTTCCACTAATGAACAAAAAAGGTACAACTTGAGTAATGAATTAATAAGCCGAATAAAAACTCTAGAAACAGAAAAGGGATCTTTTGCCCTCGAAAAACGAACCAGATTTTGCAATGATGAGAATGAGCAAGAATACTTGCCAAAAGTGTATGATCCTCTTTTGAATGGACCATTTCGTGGAACAATAAAAAAAGGAAATTCATTGAATGAATTTTTTCCTTCTACAGAAGACTCTATAGAAATGTTTTTGATAAATAAAATTCATGGACTTCTCTTCATTCCTAAAAATTCCCAAGAATTTAAACATCCATTTGATAAGAAATCAGCATTGAACTTTATTATAAATTCTTTAACATCAATCAATGAATTTTCTTTTGAGTCTGTACCCAGTTTTCATTTGAAAAACTCTTCTTTATTAAAAGAAGAAAAAAAAATTGATTCAGAAAGTCAAGCAAAATCTTTAAAATTTTTATTTGATATAATTCCAACAGATGCAAATGATCAAACACCAAAATCTATTGGAATACAAGAAATCGGTAAAAAGGTTTCGCGATGGTCATACAAATTGACCGATGATTTGGAAGAACCGGAAGAAGAAAATGAGGAACAACCAAAAGAAGATCATGAAATTCGTGCAAGAAAAGCTAAACGGGTGGTAATTTATACTGATAATGGTCGGGATATGAATTCTATTACTAATACTACTAATACTGATAGTAGTGATAGTGATCAGGAGGAAGAAATCGCTTTGATACGTTACTCACAACAATCTGATTTTCGTCGGGAAATAATCAAAGGATCCATGCGTGCTCAAAGACGTAAAACAGTTACTTGGGAATTATTTCAAGTAAATGTGCATTCACCACTTTTTTTGGATCGAATAGAAAAGACATTTTTTTTTTCTTTTTTTGATATCTCTGAAGTGATGAATCTCATTTTTAGGAATTTCGCGGGTAAAAAACCAGAATTAAAAAATTCTGATTTTGAGGAAGAAGAAACAAAAGAAGGGGAGAAAAAAAACAAAGAGAAAAAAGAAGAAAATGAACGAATAGAAATAGCGGAAGCTTGGGATAGCATTATATTTGCTCAAATAATAAGAGGTTTAATGTTAGTAAGCCAATCTTTTCTTAGAAAATACATTATATTACCCTCATTGATAATAGGTAAAAATATTGGCCGTATGTTATTATTTCAATTCCCCGAGTGGCATGAGGATTTAAGGGAATGGAATAGAGAAATGCATATTAAATGCACCTATAATGGGGTTCAATTATCAGAAACAGAATTTCCAAAGGATTGGTTAACAGATGGTATTCAGATAAAGATTTTATTTCCTTTCTGTTTAAAACCTTGGCGAAGATCTAAAAAAAGATCTCATCATAGAGACCCAATGAAAAAAAAAGGAAAAAGGAGAAATTTTTGTTATTTAACCGTTTGGGGAATGGAAACAGAATTTCCTTTTGGTTCTCCCCGAAAACGACCTTCTTTTTTTGAACCCATATATAAGGAACTAAAAAAAAAAATAAGAAAAATAAAAAAAAAATCTTTTCTAATTCTAAAAGTTTCAAAAGAAAAAACAAAATGGGTCATCAAAACACTTCTAGTTATAAAACAAATAATGAAGAAACTTGAAAAAGTAAAGCCAATTTTGTTATTTGAATTGAAGAAGGTGAAAGTCTCTGAACTCAATGAAAATGTAGAAGATTCCAATAATAAAATTATTAATGAATCCCCTGTTCTAATTAGATCCATGAATTGGACAAAATACTCGCTTATAGAAAAAAAAATAAAAGATCTTTCAGATAAGACAATCACAATCAGAAATCAAATAAAAAAAATCACTAAAGAAAAGAAGAAAGCAATTCTAACCTGTGGTGATAAAAGGTCGGAAACAAAAACAATTTTGCAGATATTCAAAAGAAAAAATACCCGATTAATGCGCAAATCACTTTATTTTCTAAAATATTTTATTGAAAAACTATATATGGATACCTTACTATCTATAATTAGTATTTCTAGGATCAATCTGCAACCTTCAACAAAAAAAATTGTCAATAAATCGATTTACAAGGATGAAAGAAATCAAGAAAAAATTGACGAAACAGATCAAAATACAATGAACTTCGTTTCTAATATAAAAAATTCCATTTCTAATCCTAAGATGAGTGATAATTCAAATATTTATTACGACTTATCTTCTGTGTCCCAAGCATATGTATTTTACAAATTATCACAAAGCCAATTACTTAACAGGTATCACTTAAAATCTGTTCTTCAATGTCGTACTACCTATCCTTTTCTTAAGGATAAACTAAAATTTTATTGTATTAAACGAGGAATATTTGACTCCCAATCAAGACACAAGAAAATTCATAAGTCCGGAATGAATGAATGGAAAAATTGGCTAAAGGGTCATTATCAATACAATTTATCTCGTAACAAATGGTCTCAATTAGTACCGAAAAAATGGCGAAATAGAATCAATCAACATTGTAGCATTCAAAAGAACAACTCAATGAAATTATATTTATATAAAAAAAAAAAATACCAATTAATTGATTCCCTAAAAGAAAATTCCTATGCACTAGATTTAATGACAAGTCAAAAACACAAATTAAAAAAAAACTATGGATATGATCTTTTAGCAAAAAAATATATAAATTATGTAGATAACAAAGACTCATATAATTATGGACAACAATTACAAGCAAACAAAGACCAAGAAATTCCATATAATTTCAATACATTGAATCCCGAATCGTTTTATGTATTGATAAGTACTATTAATAATTATCTAGACAAAGGATATATTCTTGATACGCATAAAAATCTGGATAGAAAATATTTTGATTGTAGAATTCTCCATTTTTGTGTTAAAAAGAATACAGATGGTAAAGCCGGGACCAATACGCATATTGATACCAAAATTGATAAAAAAACTAAGACTGAAAAAACACAAATTCAAAAATTGAAAAAAGAAAATCTTTCTTTTCTTACAATTCATCAAGAAATCAACACACCTAATCAAGAAAAAAACTTTTTTGATTGGATGGGAATGAATCAAAAAAGGGTTTCTCAGACCATATCAAATTTAGAACCTTGGTTCTTCCCAGAATTTGTGTTACTTTTTAATGCATATCAACTGAAACCGTGGATCATGCCAATCAAATTACTTCTTTTGAATATTTATTTCATAGAAATAGATATTAGTCAAAATCCAAATATCAACGTAATAAAAAAAAAAAAAAACCAGATATTATCTAGTCAAAAGGATTCTATCAAACAAGAAAAAAACGAACAAGAAGGCCAAGGAAGCCTTGGCTCAGATATACGAAAACAAAATCAACAGAAAGATATTGAAGAAAATTACACAAGATCAGACATTAATAAAAAAGGTAAAAAGAAAAAACAATCCAAGAACAACAAGAAAGGGGAACTAGATTTCTTCCTGAAAAAATTTTTCCTTTTTCAATTAAGATGGGATGATCCCTTGAATCAAAGAATATTTAATAATATCAAGGTATTTTGTCTCCTACTGAGACTGAAAGATCCAAAAGAAATTACTATATCCTCTATTCAAAGGGGAGAAATGCGTCTAGATGTAATACTAATTCGAAAGGATTCAGCTCTTTCAGAATTGATAAAAAAGGGAATATTGATTATCGAACCCCTTCGTCTATCTATAAGAAAAGATGGAAAATTCATTATGTATCAAACTATAAACATAGGTATTTCATTAGTAGATAAGAAAAAGCGCCAAACACCTAATGGAAAATGCATAAAAAAAAGATATGTTGATAAGAAAATTTTTAATATATCACTTGGACAAAATAACAACATACTTTTGAATGGCGATCAAGATCATTACAATTTCCTTGTTCCCGAAAATATTCTATCTCCCAGACGCCGTAGAGAATTGAGAACTCTAATTTGTTTTAATTCCCCTAATTGGAATGTTGTGGATAGAAACCCATTATTTTGCAATGAAAATAACATAAGAAACTCTAGACCATTTTTAAATGAGGAGAAAGGCCTTAATCAGAATACAGATTCAAAAGAATTCATTAAATGCAAATTGTTTCTTTGGCCAAATTACCGATTAGAAGATTTAGCTTGTATGAATCGTTATTGGTTTAATACCAATAATGGTAGTCGTTTCAGTATGTTAAGGATACATATGTATCCCCGATTTAGAATTAGTTAATATTCTATTTCCAATTTATCATGTTACATTTTGGATAGATATGTTACATTTTGGATAGATAAAAAAAGCTAAAAGATTATGCCTAAGCTATGTTAGATCTTGGTACATAATACATATATATATATTTTTTATGTATATTTTATGTATATATATTTTATCTATTTATTTATATTATTTATTTTATTTTTATATATTTTATATATTTATTAAATTAAATTTTTTTTATTTTTTTCTTTTCTTTGCATCTAATCTAAAATAATCGAAAATGATTGTCTCTTCCTGGAACCAATTCAGCAAAGAAATCGTTCTCTTTCGTGACTACATAACATAAATTCATTATTTTTTCTATCCAAATCAAATTGCAATTTGATTTGGATAGAAAAAATAAAAAAAAGTATATTATATGAAAAATCTAAATTATTTTGTGTACTAGATTAAAAAAGCAGCATAATCATAATATAATTATTATTATTTTTATTTTTCCTGATTGATAAACCTGATTGGTAAAATCTATGGAAAAGAAAGAAAAAGATAGACAAATTTTTTATGGTCAAAAATTCATTTATTTCACTTATTCCACAAGAAGAAAAAGAAGAAAACAGAGGTTCTGTTGAATTTCAAGTAGTAAGTTTTACCAATAAGATACGGAGGCTTACTTCACATTTGGAATTGCACAAAAAAGATTTTTTATCACAAAGAGGTTTACGAAGAATTCTTGGAAAACGCCAACGTCTATTGGCTTATTTGTCAAAGAAAAATAGAGTACGTTATAAGAAATTAATTGATCAGTTGGATATTCGGGAGTCTAAAAAATTTTAAATTTTTCGTTTGAATTTTTTTATTTATATTTAATAGTTATTAAATTTTTCATTTTGATGAACTTCTTTTTTTTGAAGAATTCATAGAATAATGAATTAAGGAAGAAAAGATATGACTGTACCAGCTACGAGAAAGGATCTCATGATAGTTAATATGGGTCCTCAACACCCATCAATGCATGGTGTTCTTCGATTGATCGTTACTCTCGACGGTGAAGATGTTATCGACTGTGAACCCATATTGGGCTATTTACACAGAGGGATGGAAAAAATAGCGGAAAACCGAACAATTATACAATATCTACCTTATGTAACACGTTGGGATTATTTAGCTACTATGTTCACGGAAGCAATAACGGTAAATGCACCAGAGCAACTGGAAAATGTTCAAGTGCCTAAAAGAGCCAGCTATATCCGAGTAATTATGCTGGAGCTGAGCCGTATAGCCTCTCATTTATTATGGCTTGGACCCTTTATGGCGGATATCGGTTCGCAAACTCCCTTTTTCTATATTTTCAGAGAGAGGGAATTGATATATGATCTATTCGAAGCCGCCACTGGTATGCGAATGATGCATAATTATTTCCGCATCGGAGGAGTAGCTGCTGATCTACCTTATGGCTGGATAGATAAATGTTTGGATTTTTGCGATTATTTTTTAACAGGAATTGTTGAATATCAAAAACTTATTACGCGAAATCCCATTTTTTTGGAACGAGTTGAGGGAGTGGGCATTATTGGTGGGGAAGAAGCAATAAATTGGGGTTTATCAGGACCAATGTTACGAGGTTCCGGAATTGAATGGGATCTTCGTAAAATTGATGATTATGAGTGTTACAATGAATTCGATTGGGAAGTCCAATGGCAAAAAGAAGGAGATTCATTAGCTCGTTATTTAGTACGAATCGGTGAAATGAGAGAATCCATAAAAATTATTCAACAGGCTCTAGAAGGAATTCCCGGAGGACCCTATGAAAATTTGGAAGTTCGACGCTTTGATAGAGAAAAAAATTCCGAATGGAATGATTTTGAATATAGATTTATTAGTAAAAAACCTTCCCCCAATTTTGAATTGTCGAAACAAGAACTTTATGTGAGAGTAGAAGCCCCAAAGGGAGAATTAGGAATTTATTTGATAGGCGATAATAGTGTCTTCCCTTGGAGATGGAAAATTCGTCCACCAGGTTTTATCAATTTGCAAATTCTCCCTCAGTTAGTTAAAAGAATGAAATTGGCTGATATCATGACGATACTAGGTAGTATAGATATTATTATGGGGGAAGTTGACCGTTAAAATGATAATTGATACGACAGAAGTACAAACTATCAATTCTTTTTCTACATCGGAATCCTTAAAAGAAGTCTATGGACTCATTTGGATTTTTGTACCCATTTTGACTCTTATATTGGGAATTACAATAGGGGTACTGGTAATTGTGTGGTTAGAAAGAGAAATATCTGCAGCGATACAACAGCGTATTGGACCTGAGTTTGCGGGTCCTTTGGGAATTCTTCAAGCTATAGCAGATGGGACAAAACTACTTTTTAAGGAGGATCTCTTACCCTCGAGAGGAGATATTCGTTTGTTTAGTATTGGACCGTCTATTGCGGTCATATCAATTCTACTAAGTTTTTTAGTAATTCCTTTTGGATATGGCCTCGTTTTAGCCGATCTCAGTATAGGTGTTTTTTTATGGATCGCCATTTCAAGTATTGCTCCTATCGGTCTTCTTATGTCAGGATATGGATCGAATAATAAATATTCTTTTTTGGGTGGTCTACGAGCTGCTGCTCAATCCATTAGCTATGAAATACCATTAACTCTTTGTGTGTTATCAATATCTCTACGTGTGATTCGTTAAAACATGACCTTTTTTCCTAGAAATAGAGGAAGAGACTGAATGTATTGAATAAATTTGTCTTTTTATTCATCATTCGCGTTAGTCAGTTAAACCAAATAGTTATATGAGTGAAACAAAACAACTTATAAATTTGCAGTAATAAAATAAAATCTCATTTCATATGTACAAGAAAAAATTAAAGTAAATATAAACAGTGTAAACTGTTTACCCCAAGATTGAGTCAGTCATCATATTTTGAAGCGGGTGCAAAAGATTAACTGCATGGAGTTTCCATTACTGTTTTGTAGGTATTACCATACCGTAGGTCAATCAAAAAAGTCAGTGAACGGTTAGGAACACAAAAGTACACAAAGGATTTGTAATGAAGATAATGTAAAATATCAAAAAAAGATATTTCTGCATAAAATAAAAGAAATCAAAATAGGGGCTTTAAGTTAGTAGAAATGATCAAGCAGTACTTCCCTATGATTCCGATCTAGAGTATACTCCTATTCACTGATTAAAAAAATAACTATCAAGAACGAATTAATCCTTTATTTTATATTCTTCTCTTCTGAGATAGAAGAACAGGATCGAAAGAAATGGAATACAATAAATAATCGAATGACGAATAAAAAGAAAAGATCTTTATTTATTATCTATTCTTTTTTCCCACCCGACCGATATCCATAATTTAATTCTATACATATATGATATATGGGTGGAACTCTGATTTCCTAAAATTCCTAATTTTTTTATTATATATATTATTGATATAACAAGATATAAAAAGTATTTTACTGAAAGATGTAAGTTATTATAGAACAAAGAGAAAATTTTATAATTAAATTATAAGGGATGAGATCAATTCTGAAGCACCTTTTTCTATTCTAGCAGACAGAATTCCACTGGTCTAATTTAGGACTTTATTTTATGAGGGATCTTTATTCTATCTTCCAACAAAAGGAGCGATAATACCGAAATCCAGTCTAGTCTGTCCTTACATTTATTTGTGACCGTAGAGGAGCCGTATGAAGCTAAGGTTTCATGTACGGTTTTGGAATAGCGATAAGAACAGTGATGTTTTTTTCGACTATAATTATCTAACAGTTTAAGTACAATTGATATAGTTGAAGCACAGTCCAAATATGGTTTGGGTGGGTGGAATCTGTGGCGACAGCCCATAGGGTTTATAGTTTTCCTTATTTCTTCTCTAGCTGAATGTGAGAGATTGCCCTTTGATTTGCCAGAAGCGGAGGAAGAATTAGTAGCAGGTTATCAAACCGAATATTCAGGTATCAAGTTTGGTTTATTTTATCTTGCTTCTTACTTAAATCTATTAGTTTCTTCATTATTTGTAACGGTTCTTTACTTAGGTGGGTGGAATTTCTCTCTTCCATACATATATATTCCTGAACTTTTTGGAATAAATGTAGTCTTTGGAATGACAATTGGTATCTTTATTACATTAGCTAAAGCTTATTTGTTTCTGTTCATTTGTATCGCAACAAGATGGACTTTACCTAGGCTGAGAATGGATCAGTTATTAAATCTTGGATGGAAATTTCTTCTACCTATTTCTTTGGGTAATCTATTATTAACAACTTCTTCCCAACTAGTTTCACTATAAATAACAGAATACGATAACAATATTTTATTTTAGATTCAGAACCTCTTTCAAACAAGAGAAAGAAACTTCAAATTTTTCATGGATATCTACAATATGTTCCCTATGGTGACTGGATTCATGAATTATGGTCAACAAACAATACGAGCTGCAAGGTACATTGGTCAAAGTTTTATAATTACCTTATCCCACACAAATCGTTTACCTGTAACTATTCAATATCCTTATGAAAAATCAATTACATCAGAGCGTTTCCGTGGTCGAATTCACTTTGAATTTGATAAATGTATTGCTTGTGAAGTATGTGTTCGTGTATGTCCTATAGATCTACCCGTTGTAGATTGGAGATTTGAAAGAGATATGAAAAAGAAACAATTGCTTAATTATAGTATAGATTTTGGAGTCTGTATATTTTGTGGTAACTGTGTCGAGTATTGTCCAACAAATTGTTTATCAATGACTGAAGAATATGAACTTTCTACTTATGATCGTCACGAATTAAATTATAATCAAATTGCTTTGGGTCGGTTACCAGTGTCAGTAATTGGAGATTACACAATTCAAACAGTTATAAATTCGACTCAAATCAAAATAGACAAATAAAAACAAGAATAACCCCTTTGAGTTAAGAACAATTACCAACTACTAAGGTAAGATTTTTTTGACATAAACGATTAAAGCTTTTTAATTTTGCTTTGGTTAGTCAGTTATTATCAATAATAATTATATAATTATTTATATAATTGTTGAGAATTACTCTTTGTTTGACTTAAACTGAGAATATATTTCTTTTCCCACAATAATTTGGAAATAGAGAATTCCAAGTACTCTTTTTTTCTTTCGGATAAGAAAATAGGATTAGCCCAATAAGTTTATCTATATTATATCTACATTAATCCATATTCATATTACGATTCAATTCAATTAGGAATGTATCATATACAAGAAAAATAGAGGAATTCCTTTTCCTTTCCTGAACCCTTCAGTAAGGTTATGATTTGACTTTTTTATATTATATTTTATATATAATGGATTTACCTGGATCAATGCATGATATTCTTGTAGTATTTTTGGGATTAGTTCTTGTATTAGGAGGTCTAGGGGTAGTATTGTTTACCAATCCAATTTATTCCGCCTTTTCCTTGGGATTGGTTCTTGTTTGCATATCCTTATTCTATATTCCATCGAATTCCTTTTTTGTAGCTGCTGCGCAGCTCCTTATTTATGTGGGAGCCGTAAATGTCCTAATTCTATTTGCGGTGATGTTCATGAATGGTTCAGAATATTCTACTAATTCGTATTTTTTGACCATTGGGGATAGAGTTACTTCACTGGTTTGTATAAGTATTGTTTTTTCACTAATTACTACTATATCAGATACATCGTGGTACGGAATTATTTGGACTACAAGATCAAACCAGATTATGGAACAGGACTTAATAAGTAACGTTCAACAAATTGGAATTCATTTATCAACAGATTTTTTTCTTCCCTTTGAACTCGTTTCTATAGTTCTTTTAGTTTCCTTGATAGGTGCGATTACTATGGCTCGTCAATAATAATAAATATTTAGAAAAGAATTAAGAATTAAAGGAAAAAATTTCTTAATCTTAACTTAATCTTAACCTTAATCTTAACTTAATCTTAACTTAAATATATATATATATTTAATATATTTATATATATTTATAATTTAATATTTATAATTTATAATATATTTATATTTTTATATTTTCATTTTAAAATATTTAAAATAAAAATATATAAAAAAATAAAAAACGAAAAGGCTAAAAGGTCTTAATTAAATCCATCTATTGTCAATACTTTCTTTATTGTCTGTATGTAATTGTTTGTTCTAGTCTAGCCAATTGAACTACTTGAATTATTGTTGTTATTGAAATGAATCGAGATTGATAAGGAGTTAGTCAATGATGTTCGAGCATGTACTTTTTTTAAGTGTCTATTTATTTTCTATCGGTATCTATGGATTGATCACAAGTCGAAACATGGTTAGAGCGCTTATGTGTCTTGAGCTTATACTAAATTCAGTTAATATTAATCTTGTAACATTTTCTGATATATTTGATAATCGCCAATTAAAAGGAGACATTTTCTCAATATTTATTATTGCCGTTGCAGCTGCTGAAGCAGCTATTGGGCTAGCTATTGTTTCGTCGATCCACCGGAACAGAAAATCAACTCGTATTAATCAATCGAATTTGTTGAATAATTAGTGATAATTATCACGAAAATCAAGATATAATAATAAAAAAAGAACATAAAACAAAAAAACTTTATTTTATATTTTTTTGTATTCTACTAATTAATTATTTATACTTCTACTTCTTTTTTTTTTTTTATTTCTATTTTTTTATTTCCATATCTAAATTTAATATATATATGGAATTCTGTATAACATATATTTCTTATGTTCTTATGTATTAATATTATATATATACATCTATTATATATATATCTTTAATATAGATTATAGATTTAATAGATTATAGATTTAAAATAAATATAGATAGATCTAAAATAGAAAAATTAGATTCTAATATATAAAATGTAAATTTGAATATGTATGTTATTATATTTTACTAATTTTTTACTAACTGTTAGTATATTTTCATTTCATTTTATATTGAAATATTCCATTGATTAATTTATTTGTTTTGCTAACCAATTTAAATTAAGATGTACAGCTTATATGATCATGGTTGTTGAAACATAAATCAAAGTCTCTTGGTTCTTCTCATGAACAGATTTAGAAATATACGGATTCTTAAAATTTTGATAAACCACTGCTTCGTCTGGTGTCTACAAAATATATATTAATTTTTTACCAGATCGAAAATTTTTTATGTTAAAATCTGGAATTTATAGATCCAATGTCACATTCAGTAAAAATTTATGATACATGTATAGGATGTACTCAGTGTGTACGAGCTTGCCCCACAGATGTATTGGAAATGATACCTTGGGACGGGTGTAAAGCCAAGCAAATTGCTTCTGCGCCAAGAACCGAGGATTGCGTAGGTTGTAAGAGATGTGAATCCGCTTGCCCAACAGATTTTTTAAGTGTTCGTGTTTATTTATGGCATGAAACAACTCGCAGCATGGGTCTAGCTTATTGATACGTTACAAAAAACTCCACTTGAATCATTTGATTCCTCTTTACCGACAAAAACCCGTACTCGATAAAATATATTATTCCGAGCACGGGTTTTTCTGGTCAAAACGTATCTATTTTGTCTTTATCATGAGTTATTTTCCTTGGTTAACAATACTTGTTGTTTTGCCGATATTCGGGGGCTCTTCAATTTTCTTTCTTCCTCATAGAGGAAATAAGATGTTTAGGTGGTATACTATATGTATATGTTTGTTAGAACTTCTTATAACCACTTACGTATTTTGTTATCATTTCCAATTGGACGATCCACTAACACAATTGGAGGAAGATTTTAAGTGGATAGATATTTTTGATTTTCACTGGAGACTGGGAATTGATGGACTTTCCATAGGCCCCATTTTACTGACAGGATTTATCACTACTTTAGCTACTTTAGCAGCCTGGCCAGTTACTCGAAATTCGCGATTATTTTATTTCCTGATGCTAGCAATGTACAGTGGCCAAATAGGATTATTTTCTTCTCGAGACCTTTTACTTTTTTTCATCATGTGGGAGTTGGAATTAATTCCTGTTTACTTACTTTTATCCATGTGGGGAGGAAAGAAGCGCCTCTACTCGGCTACAAAGTTTATTTTGTACACTGCAGGGGGTTCCATTTTTCTCTTAATAGGAGTTCTAGGTATGGGTTTGTATAGCTCCAACGAACCTATATTAGATTTTGAAAGATTAGCTAATCAATCATATCCTGTGGCATTGGAAATACTCTTCTATTTTGGCTTCCTTATAGCTTATGCTGTCAAATCGCCGATTATACCCCTACATACGTGGCTACCAGATACCCATGGAGAAGCACATTACAGTACATGTATGCTTCTAGCTGGAATTTTATTAAAAATGGGAGCATATGGACTCATTCGAATCAATATGGAATTATTACCCCATGCTCATTCTATATTTTCTCCCTGGTTGGTAATAGTGGGAACGATGCAAATAATCTATGCAGCTTTAACTTCTCTCGGTCAACGGAATTTAAAAAAGAGAATAGCTTATTCTTCCGTATCTCATATGGGTTTTATAATTATAGGAATTGGTTCTATAACAGGCATGGGACTTAATGGTGCCATTTTACAAATACTTTCTCATGGATTTATTGGTGCTGCACTTTTTTTCTTGGCAGGGACCTGTTGTGATAGAATACGTCTCGTTTATCTTGACGAAATGGGGGGGGTATCAATTCCAATGCCAAAGTTATTTACTATGTTCAGTAGCTTTTCGATGGCTTCTCTGGCATTGCCGGGAATGAGTGGTTTTGTTGCGGAATCAATAGTATTTTTTGGAATAATTACCAGTCCAAAATATCTTTTAATGCCGAAAATGCTAATTACTTTCGTAATGGCAATTGGAATGATATTAACGCCTATTTATTTATTATCTATGTTACGCCAGATGTTTTATGGATACAAGCTATTCAATGCTCCAAACTCTAGTTTTGCAGATTCTGGGCCACGAGAACTTTTCGTTTCAATCTGTATCTTTCTACCCGTAATAGGAATTGGTATTTATCCTGATTTCGTTTTTTCGTTATCAGTTGACAGGGTACAAACTATTTTATCTAATTATTTTCATAGATAGTCTTTCATTACTGAATACCGAAAGTCTTATAATTTATTGATTTAATAAAAAAATTGGGTTCACTGTACAATGGAAAAAGGTAATAAAATTAATTAGATATAGTAATCAGATGTATGTTATGTATTTGAGAACCGTTTGTTTGAATTGAATGATTTTTCTTCATTCAATTCAAACAAACGGTTCTCAAAAACTCACACAAAGAAACAAAAATCTTTCGTTATACATGGAACAATATTCTTATCTATTTTTCATCTAAATTTATTCAATTAGATGTGAATGAACCATAACTATGTAAACCTATCCCTAATAGATTGATTCCAAAATAACATATCCAAATTATAAGAAATCCTATAGAAGCTACAAGTGCTGAATTCGTACCTTGAAAAATTGGATTTGTTCTAGTATGTAAATAAATTGCGAATATGGTCCAAGTAATAAATGCCCAAGTTTCTTTAGGGTCCCAATTCCAATAAGATCCCCATGCTTCATTAGCCCATACTGCTCCACAAAGAATGCCTATGGTTAAAAATGTAAATCCCAAACTTATGACACGATAACTCCAATAATCCAAACGCTGAGTCAATTGCTGTTTATAATAATTTCGAAATGGAAGAAAAAAGGTCTTTTTAAAAAGATTTCTTTTTTCGTTCAAATATGGAATCTCACCAAAGAAAGATAATTTAATTAAGAAATTTTTACTCTTTAAAAAGCTTTCGATGTTTTTTCGAAATGTAATGATTAAAAGAGCGATTGACAGTAAGGATCCACATAAAAGAGCTGCATAGCTCAATAACATCATACTTACGTGCATCATTAACCACTGAGATTGGAGAGCCGGTACTAATATTTCAGATTGATGCATTTCAGTTAAAAGACCCGACGTGGCAAAGCCTTGAGTCAAAATTGCGCTTGGTGCAGTTATTGTGCTTAAATCATTTTTATGGTTCCCCATCTTGGGAATTATATAAATAATAGAGAAACTACATGAAAGAAAGATTAATGACTCGTATAAATTGCTTAACGGAAAATGTCCCGAGGAAATCCAACGAGAAACTAATAATCCTGTTATAGTGAAAAAAGTAGCTATCATTCCTTTTTCCGACGAATCGCGTAATCCTTTAATTTCTTGGATTAATAAGGTGATCACATGAATCGTAATCACAATTGAAATTACCGAAAAAGAGATATGAGTTAATATATGTTCTAAAGTAGAAAAAATCATAAAACAGAATCCCATTACAGAATTAAAATCGGGAATTGAATACATTATAGAATCCATTGTATATCTTTTAAAAGATTTACAGTATAAAATGCCGCCACTCGGACTCGAACCGAGATGCTCTAGCACTGCTTCCTAAGAGCAGCGTGTCTACCAATTTCACCATGGCGGCTTACTTGAAATAATAATAGTCAATTCATGTTGAATCGTCGAGACTCAAGAATTCTATATAATTTAGAAAACATTAGAATCGATGAATAAAGACTTGTTTAAGTTTATATTTGAATCTTCAATTAATAAAAGAATCCTTAATTAGTATTATTAGAATTTTTTTTTAACTTGACTTTTGCGCACTATAAATAGAGTTCTCTCCAAAAAATGGGATTTTGTTCTTAGCTCTCTATCTCGACTAAGAACTCTCCCTTTTCCATTTTTCTAATGATTTGACACCTTTGCTATCTAATTAATACTCTTCATTATCCACACAATATATGATAAGATTCATTTTATTTTTGATTAGGCATGTAACGAAAAAAAAATGTAATTTCTATCCCAACTGTGCTCTACTTTTCACAATAAAAAAATATGTGAAAAGTAGATAAAGAAAAATAAAAAAGAAATCTTTAGAACCAAATAACAAAAAAAATTTTATTTTACATACCACAGTACCCTGTTTGTTATTTATGACTAATATTGAGGAATTCAATACATTTGTTAATGATAATTTAATAAAAATTTAGCTCTTCGGACTATATCAATTTCAATTATTCCAAAACTTTATTATTTGTTTGTCGCACAAAAAAACTTTTTGAATGCCCGGTGGAGATCGATTTCGCTAAAGAAAGGGCTTTTACTGCAGCTAAATACCCTTTTTTCTTCCAAATATTTCTACGAATACGTTTTTTTGACAGAGAAGTACGTTTTTTTGGAACTGCCATTCAAAAAAAGGAGTAATATTGTTGTATGTGAAAGACATGTATTGTTCAAAATAGATTGTTTGTTTTATTTATTATCTATTTATTTTATTTATTATCTATACTTATTCCCTTTCTCTTTGCGAATAATAAAATAGTGTTTTCAAAGTTTAAAACATATTATATTATATAAATAGAAATAAATATTCTGTTACGTATAAGACTAAAGATAAAAAAATAGAAAGAAAAAAACAAGGGAATTCTTTTTGAGAAAAGGAATTTTTTCCTATTACTTAATTGATTAAGTTTAGATCAGAATGCTTTGCCTGTTATTTTAATTCTAAGCCAATTAGTTCTAATTGGATTGGAATTGTGAATCTGTTAAACAAAATTTTGCGTTACCTGATTGATAAAGTAAAGATAATTTTTATTCAAATATAGATACTATAAATCTGTATTTGATTCAAATACTCTTTTTGTTCTAATTTGTTTTTCTTAACTATACTATATGACACGATTCTAAATTACTAGAATCAAAATATTCTAATAAGAATATTATATCAAGTGAATACGAATAGGTAGTAGAATGATTAAATTAAACATAGTAAAAAATCTCATATTCTCTATCATATTCTCTATATTAATATATTAATCTTAATATATTTTTTTTATTAGTTAGAATAACCTTTGTGTAATTATTTGGTCATATCATTTTACTAAGCAATTGTCAATTTTTGAATATTCCAACCAAATACTTGAGAAGAATAAAAATAATGAAAAATGGAGTCTCCTCATGTCTTTTTTGTTGATTTCTTTTTTTTATTCTTCCTTTCATTCAAATAAAAAGAGGTAAGAATTGGCGAATCGGAAACAATTATCAATTATTAAGAAAAAAATTCAAACTGTTTTATTATGGAATATACATATCAATATGCATGGATAATCCCTTTTCTTCCACTTCCTGTTCCAATCTTAATAGGATTTGGACTTTTACTTTTTCCGACAGCAACAAAAAGCATTCACCGTATATGGGCTTTTCCTAGTATTTTACTGTTAAGTATAGCTATGGGGTTTTCGGCCAATCTGTCTATTCAACAAATAAATGGAAGTTTTATCTATCAATATTTATGGTCTTGGACCATAAATAATGATTTTTCCTTAGAGTTTGGATACTTGATTGATCCACTTACTTCTATTATGTCGATACTAATTACTACTGTTGGAATCATGGTTCTTATTTATAGTGACAATTATATGTTTTATGATCAAGGATATTTGCGATTTTTTGCTTATATGAGTTTTTTTAGTGCCTCCATGTTGGGATTAGTTACCAGTTCCAATTTGATACAAATTTATATTTTTTGGGAACTCGTGGGAGTTTGTTCATATTTATTAATAGGGTTTTGGTTTACACGACCAATTGCTGCAAGTGCTTGTCAAAAAGCTTTTGTAACAAATCGTGTAGGGGATTTTGGTTTATTATTAGGAATTTTAGGTTTTTATTGGATAACAGGTAGTTTCGAATTTCGAGATTTGTTCAAAATAACTAATAACTTGATCCATAATAATGGAGTCAACCCCTTATTTGCTACGTTGTGTGCCTCTTTATTATTCCTCGGTGCAGTCGCTAAATCTGCACAATTTCCCCTTCACGTATGGTTACCTGATGCAATGGAAGGACCTACTCCTATCTCGGCTCTTATACACGCAGCTACTATGGTAG